CTTTTCTTTTTATTGTCTGAATAGTCAGGAGCTAAGACCATTCCAATGCTCCCTTCCGCCATGCATAAACTAAACCAACAATTAAGATAAGCACGAAAATTAAAGCTTCTATAAATACAGATACGCCCAATACATCAAAACTCATTGCCCATGGATAAAGAAAAACCGTTTCAACATCAAAAACAACAAAAACTAGAGCAAACATATAATAACGAATTCTAAATTGTAACCAAGCGTTGCCCATTGGTTCTATACCCGATTCATAACTAGAAAGTTTCTCCGGCCCTTTCCTAATCGGGGCTAAAATCCCAGAAATTAAAAATGCCAAAATAGGAATAAAACTTGATATTATTAGAAATGCCCAAAAAATATCATATTCGTAAAGCAAAAACATAGACGCACTCCTATGAACGTGGAAAGTATATCGGATTGGTTGATTCGAATTGAAGTTCTAAAGTCATTGATAACTAGTTAGTCAAAACAACAATTTATTTTGACCAAACCATCTAGTTTCCTTTGATTATTGCAGGGCATATCTCATTTCAAGATTTATCGACTGACTTGATCGGGATCCTATTTCCAGTCTACTTAATTTTTTTAGTTCAATTTTCTTTAATTGCTTTAGTTAGTATAACTCTAGATGTTATACTTAGACAAATTTTCTTGTTTTTGCCTAGGATTCTTCCTAAAGCCTAAAGAAAGCAAATAGAATTCTTATTTTGTGTTTAAAATTTTTGAATTTATTATTCTTTTGATATTCTTTTGATTATTTGAATTTTCTTTATAAAAATGCGAGTTCGGAATTTGGATTTTTTAGGAATAGAGTCGAAAGTTTTTTCTTAGTAATTTAGAATAGAACAAGTATTCAAATGTAAGAGAATGGGTAGGTATCTGGGGATTTCGAATATCTTAGTGTTGGTATATTCCGTTTATCAGATCTGGATGGGGTGGGGTTTTCTCTTGATTGAATACAGAAAAAGAAGACCACCCCCCCTTGTTTTGGTGTGCTTCGCCGGGTCTTGGTAAGGTATACCAAAGAAAAGGAGTATCGCTAGCTTAACCCCTTGATTGTGGGCAGAAAAATGCATATGGAATTTCCCTTCGACAATTAATGACGAAGGGTTGGTTTGTTTGGAAAAAGATCGATTCGATTCCTTGAAATATGATATGTTTTTTCGGTTTTCTGTTCTGCTTTAAATGATTCCCGTGAGTGAGTTTCTAGGACAAATTTTGTTTCGATGAACCAACCGGTCAGTTATAAGCAACAAACAAGAATGAAGAAATCAAAATTATACAATTTTTTATTTCAAATGAAAATTTGGAATTTTATTCATTTTTTTTATAGGGCTCTAGGGCTATACGGACTCGAACCGTAGACCTTCTCGGTAAAACAGATCAAACTTATTATTATCAAAATGATCTGAACTGTTTCAAAGACCCAACATGCATTTTTTTTTGCATTGGGCTCTTTCATTAACTGATAGAAATATCAGCCAATCTGCCATATTTTTTCTTGACAGAAAAATAAGATAAGGAGATGGCTCCATGTGCTCTGATTCATTATTTGGGATTCTAATTCAGAGCACTACCAAAGTGTTTCAAAGGTGAAGTTATTTTGACGTAGGTCTGCCTTTGGCCTAGAATTTTAAGTTAAATGAAGTCTCTATCGTTCGGCTTAAAAAATCCAATATGAAACTTCATACACCTTCAAGTTCATAGGACGAAAAGAGATTTTTTGAGGGCCTTATACTCATTATGCCTAGCATTGAATATACTGCTATTCACCTTATCAATATCTCAAGGCGGAGCCTGTTTGGTACCTACAAAGGGCACTCAAATAGGACCGAACCTCTCGTCAGGCTATTGTTCTCTTTTCTCTTAAAGTTATTATGGAGTAAGACATCGATTTCTCAATAAGATCCATTTTTTGGATTGTATGGTGGATTCCCCTGAAAAACATTGGCGCGCGTGTAAACGAGGTGCTCTACCAACTGAGCTATAGCCCTTAGTGCTTGTGATGCATATTTTATCATGTATATAATTTGTTGTCAAGATCAATATTCTATGATCCAACATCCGAAATTTTTGAGTGGTATTGGTTCGATTATTGTTGCTTATAAGGAATATGATATTTATAATCCATCGATAGGATGGGTTCCATTTGGTTCTCTTTAGGATAATAAGTGACCTACTTAACTCAGTGGTTAGAGTATCGCTTTCATACGGCGGGAGTCATTGGTTCAAATCCAATAGTAGGTAGAACTTATTAGATACCGGAGTCAACGGTATCTAATAAGTTTTTTGTCCCACCCTTATTTTTATAGATTTTTTATTTATTTCATTTTTGAATTGCGTTGTATCTAAATTGGATTCTGCTTGATTGGATTATGTCGAGTGAATCCAATCAAAATAGGGTTTAGAAACAGAACCTCTTTTGATTATTTGAACGCACCAACTAGTTATGAAATTGCATTGACAGCCTCGACTCTTGTCCTAGCTC